AAAAAATAATAAAAGAACTTTTAAAAAGAAACCAAATTCTATTATTTCTATTATTTGGATTGAAAAAAATAGAAATATATGAATTGAGTGAAACTAAAAAAGAAACAAATTCGATAATACATAATAAAATTATTCCCGAATCGTCTATTGAAATTCGATCTATGGATTGGGCAACTTACTCATTGACAGAAAAAAAAATTAAAAATATAACTAATAGAACAAATACAATCATAAATCAAATAGAAAAAATGAAAAAAGACAAGAAAAGAGGGTTTATAACTCGAGAGATAAATATTAACCCTAACAAAATAAGTTATGAAGATAAAAGATTAGAATCACCAAAAAATATTTGGCGGATATTAAAAAGAAAAAATATTCGATTACTTCGTAAATCCCATTATTTTTTAAAATTTTTTATTGAAAAGATATACATAGATATCTTTCTGTGTATCATTAATATCCCTAGAATCAATGCCCAGCTTTTTATTGAATTAACAAAAAAAATTATTAATAAATACATTTACAATAATGAAGCAAATCGAGAAAGAATTGATAAAACAAATCAAAGTATAATTAACTTTATTTCAACTATAAAAAGGTCACTTTGTATTAATAAGAATTCACATATTTTTTTGGACTTATCTTACTTGTCACAAGCATATGTATTCTACAAATTATCACAAACCCAAGTCAGTAACTTATATAAGTTAAGATATGTCTTTAAATATTACAGAACATCTTTTTTTATTAAGAATGAAATAAAAGAGTATTTTGTTGGAACGCAAGAAATGTTTGATTCCGAATTAAGACAACATAAGAACCTTCGAAATTCTGTAATTAATGAATGGAAAAACTGGCTAAAGGATCATTATCAATATGATTTATCTCAGATTAGATGGTCGAGATTAGTACCGCAAAAATGGCGAAATAGAGTCAATCAATATCAATGCCGTATGACTAAAAATAAAGATTTAAACAAATGTGATTCATATGAAAAAAACCGATTAATTGATTACGAAAAACAAAATAATTTTGAAATAGATTTCTTACTAAATAAAAAAGAAAATTTTAAAAAACAATATAGATATGATCTTTTTTCGTATAAATCGATTAATTATGAGGATAAGAAAGACTCATATATCTATGGAGTGCCATTACAAGTAAATAATAACCAAGAGATTTCTTATACTTACAATACGCCTAAACGCAAACCATTTGATATGATGGAAGGTATCCTTATCAATAATTATCTAGTAGAAGATGATAGTATAGATATAGAAAAAAATATGGATCGAAAATATTTTGATTGGAAAATTCTCAATTTTTGTCTTAGAAAGAAGACCGATATTAAGGCCCGGGTCGATATTGATACTGTCACCAACAGAAATAAAAATACTAAGACTAAGATTAATAATTATCAAATAATCGATAAAATTGATAAGAAAGGTCTTTTTTATTTCACGATTCATCAAGATCAAAAAATTAACCCATTCAATCAAAAAAAACCTCTTGTGGATTGGATGGGAATGAATGAAGAAATACTAAGTCGTCCCATATCGAATCTAGAACTTTGGTTTTTCCCAGAATTTGTGATACTTTATAATACATATAAGATTAAATCGTGGGTCATACCAATCAAATTACTTATTTTCAATTTTAATGTAAATAAAAATGTTAATAAACATATTAATAAACATAAAAGTATCACTGGAAAGAAAAAAAGAGATATTTTTATATTATCGAATGAAAAAAAAACTTTTGAATTAGAAAATCGAAATCAAGGAGAAAAAAAATTAGCGGACCAAGCAGATCTCGAATCAGCTCTCTCAAACCAAAAAAAAAACCAAGAAAAAAACCAAGAAAAAGATGTTGGAGAAGATTATAAGGGATCAGACATGAAAAAACGTAGAAACAAAAAGAAATACAAGAATAACCTAGAAGCAGAGCTTGAGTTGTTCCTAAAAAGGTATTTGCATTTTCAATTGAGATGGGATGATTCTTTAAATCAAAGAATCCTCAATAACATCAAAGTATATTGTCTCCTGCTTAGAATAAAAAATCCAAGAGAAATTGCTATATCCGCTATTCAAAGGGAAGAAATGAATCTGGATATTATGATGTTCCAGAAGGATTTACATCTTACAGAATTGATGAAAAGGGGAATATTGGTTATCGAACCAGTTCGTCTGTCTGTAAAAAATGATGGAAAATTTATTATATATAAAACCATAGGTATTTCATTGGTTCATAAGAGTAAGCACCGAATTAATCAAAGATACCTAGAAAAAAGCTATGGCTATGTTGATAAAAATAAGAATACTTTTTATGAATCCATTGCAATACATCAAAAAATGACTGGAAACAGAGACAAAAATCATTATGATTTGCTTGTTCTTGAAAATATTTTATCCCCGAGGCATCGTAGAGAATTGAGAATTCTAATTTTTGTCAATTCTAGGAATAGAAACAATATCCATAGAAATACAGTATTTTGCAATGGATGCAATGGAAATAAGGTAACAAATTTCGATCAAGTTTTGTTGAATAAAAGAAAAAATCTTGATAGAGATAAAAAGAAACTAATTAAATTAAAGTTCTTTCTTTGGCCCAATTATCGATTAGAAGATTTAGCTTGTATGAATCGCTATTGGTTTGATACCAATAATGGGAGTCGTTTCAGTATGACAAGGATTCATATGTATCCGCGATTGAAAAGTAATTAATGGTACATTTTTACTATATTTCCGTACCATATCGAGTATATGAAGACAAAGAAATAAACATACCCATTATCTTACATTTCATTATGATACATGATACTAATTTAATTTAATGAGGCGTTGTATTATATTAATTCGATCTAAAATGAATCAACAAAATCTTCTTATTTTTTTTTTCGGTTTAAATTATTGTTTATTTTTTTGTGAGTACAGAAATAGACTATACTTTTGTATAGGATATCCTATCCGAATCCAATTTTAAAAATTGGATTGATTATTGAGTACTAAATTAGAGTACTAAATTAAGTAATTTTATTTGACAAAATTAAGAATTCTTAACGAAATTAAGATTATTATGTATATCAAATTCAAATGAGTAGCATTATTATTATTATTACTGATCAAGAAATATATATATCGATAAAAATATCTCAAAAAAAAGAGAGAGGGGCGATTCCTTTTTATGGTCAAAAATTCATTCATCTCAATTATTTCGCAAGAAGAAAAAGAAGAAAACAGGGGATCCGTTGAATTCCAAGTATTGAGTTTCACCAATAAAATAAGAAGACTTACTTCACATTTGGAATTGCACAGAAAAGACTATTTATCTCAAAGAGGTCTACGTAAAATTCTGGGAAAACGGCAACGGCTGCTGTCTTATTTGTCAAAGAAAAATAGAGTACGTTATAAAAACTTAATTAATAGGTTGGGTATTCGGGAATCAAAAATTCGTTAATTTGAAAAGTCATTTTGAATTATTTGATTTATTAGATCTTGAATTTTGATGAACTTTTTTTTTCGTTTTACGCAATTCATGGAAGAATAAATCGAGGAAAAATTTATGAATATACCAGCTACAAGAAAAGATCTCATGATAGTCAATATGGGCCCCCACCACCCGTCAATGCATGGGGTTCTTCGACTCATCGTTACTCTGGACAGTGAAGATGTTATTGACTGTGAACCTATATTGGGTTATTTACACAGAGGAATGGAAAAAATTGCGGAAAACCGAACAATTATACAATATCTGCCTTATGTAACTCGTTGGGATTATTTAGCTACTATGTTCACAGAAGCAATAACTGTAAATGGGCCAGAACAGTTAGGAAATATTCAAGTACCTAAAAGAGCCAGTTATATCAGAGTAATTATGTTGGAATTGAGTCGTATAGCTTCTCATCTTTTATGGCTCGGCCCCTTTATGGCAGATATTGGTGCACAAACTCCTTTCTTCTATATTTTCAGAGAAAGAGAATTCATATATGATCTATTCGAAGCTGCCACTGGTATGAGAATGATGCATAATTATTTTCGTATCGGAGGAGTAGCGGCTGATCTACCTTATGGCTGGATAGATAAATGTTTGGATTTCTGCGATTATTTTTTTACGGGAGTTACTGAATATCAAAAACTTATTACACGAAATCCTATTTTTTTAGAACGCGTTGAGGGCGTAGGAATTATTGGTAGAGACGAAGTAATAAATTGGGGTTTATCAGGACCAATGCTGCGAGCTTCCGGAATACAATGGGATCTTCGTAAAGTTGATCATTATGAGTGTTACGACGAATTGGATTGGGAAGTCCAATGGCAAAAAGAAGGGGATTCATTAGCTCGTTATTTAGTCCGAATTGGTGAAATGACAGAATCCATAAAAATTATTCAACAGGCTCTGGAAGGAATTCCAGGGGGGCCCTATGAGAATTTAGAAATCCGATACTTTGATAGAGATAGGTATCCAGAATGGCATGATTTTGAATATCGATTCATTAGTAAAAAACCTTCTCCTATTTTTGAATTGCCGAAACAAGAACTTTATGTGAGAGTCGAAGCCCCAAAGGGCGAATTGGGAATTTTTCTGCTAGGGGATCAGAGTGGTTTTCCTTGGAGATGTAAAATTCGCCCGCCGGGTTTTATCAATTTGCAAATTCTTCCTCAGTTAGTTAAAAGAATGAAATTGGCTGATATTATGACAATACTAGGTAGCATAGATATCATTATGGGAGAAGTTGATCGTTGAAATGATAATTGATACAACGGAAATACAAGATATCAATTCTTTTTACAGAGTGGAATCTTTAAAAGAGATCTATGGAATTATATGGGTGCTTGTTCCTATTTTGACTCTTGTATTGGGAATCACAATAGGCGTACTAGTAATTGTATGGTTAGAAAGAGAAATATCCGCAGGGCTGCAACAACGTATTGGACCCGAATACGCCGGTCCTTTAGGAGTTCTTCAAGCTCTAGCAGATGGGACAAAACTACTTTTCAAAG